AAAACATAAAATTGTGCAAGAATATATGGTTCCATTGTTTCTTTTTTTTTTTTTTTATTTCATAACAAGCCTTTTTGTTTCAAATAATAGTCATTGGAACAAAAAAAAGGCCCGGCGAGGTACTGACCTGGCCAGGCCGTGGAATTTTAAAAAGCTCTTGCAGACGAAATCAAAGAGGTACTTTTTATATTATTTATATATTTCTTACTTATATAAATTACTACTATATATTTTCTTTTTTACTTATAAAATATATATTATTTGATTATTTTATTTAGGTATTTATAATTATATATTTAATATATTTAGGTATTTATAATTATATAGGTAATTATATATATATTAATTATTAATATGAATTTATATTCATTTTATATTCATTGGAATAGTGGATTGGAGATATTTCTTTCGAGCCCTTCTTACTTTATTTTATATCAATGGAATTACTTTTTTTCTATATTTTGTATATTTTTATATGTCTAGATAATTATATATCTATATAATAAACTACTAATAGAATAAAAATAATATAATATAAAGAAGAGGTATAAAAGAAAGACCCTTTTTTCAAACCTTACTTTTTGTGTAATGTAACATAGTAATTATCCTTTTCAGATGGGGGAGATGGCTGAGTGGACTAAAGCGTCGGATTGCTAATCCGTTGTACGGGTTTTTCGTACCGAGGGTTCGAATCCCTCTCTTTCCGCTTTTGTCAATGACTTGGTATTTTTTTTATTTATCTTTCAATTTAGACGAGTCTTTTTTTTTTATTTAATATTTAAAGATGTGGATAGTTAAAGATGTGGAATAGATAAAATCCTAAGAACATTTAAAAATCGATCAAGGAAAATAAAAACTTTCTTTTTTATTCGTCACGTCCAGGATTACGTCCTGGATCATTAGATAGGAATCCGAAGATAAAGAGAGAAACAAAGAATATCACTACTGTATAAACAAATAGTTTGAGAGTAAGCATGACACAATCTCCAAGATCATTTTTTTTTGGGAAAAAAAAAAGAGAATAGATTCTCCATTTTTATACCACATATATCTTATTTTGACACTAAGAAATGGTTTTTCTAAATCTAGAAATAGAAAATAATTTTCAGAAATTCATTTATAATGGAATATGAGTCAAGTCTTTCATTACCCATTTTTTTCATACCCACAATATCTAATTGTGGGGGACTCTAATAAGTTCTTTCAATGTAAAAAAGGTCCGAATGCGGAAATGAGGTGATCCTCAGACTTTTTGTGGCGATACAAGAATTTCAATATTTGAATCGAAGTTTTATACTATAAAACTTATCTGATCTTATCATATCAATTGTTAGAATTTTTTTTAGAAAAAATCATGAATTTTTCTAGGACAGTATTCAAGATCTCATCGAAAACTTACAGCAGCTTGCCAAACAAAAGCTAAGAGAAAAAATAGCAGAGGTATTACTGGCATAATATCTACGATTGGATTCAAAAAAGCGTAAGCCTCGGGCAATTTGGCGAAGAAAAAACTATTTGAAGAAAGAGCAGAATTAAGCCAGATACAGATCAAACTAAAGATATTAAGCATAACAAACATTTTGTTCTTTGTTTTGTTCTTGAAGATAATTGTATTTATTTTGATTTTGATTGAGTTCTTAATATGAGTTATTAATAATTGATAATATAATTTTCTTTTTTTTTTAGTTTAAGTTATAGAAAAAAATGAGTAAAAACTCAAAATAAAAAAATAAAAAGAAGGTAGACCAAAAAACTTTTCTTTAATTTGAACTAACTCAATCAAAAATACTTCAATTCTAAAATGAAAAGAGAATAGAAGAAATCATACTTTCATACAATATCTTAATTGAATTATATGTAATGATCAATAAATTTCGTTTAATTTGATATCTAAATGTATCAAAATCCTAGTACCAATCTATTCTATAGATATTTGGACTATAATTGACGAACAACTAATAACAATATTAGTGTTTATTAATGTCGAATATAAATATAAAATGGGGCGTGGCTAAGTGGTAAGGCAACGGGTTTTGGTCCCGGTATTCGGAGGTTCGAATCCTTCCGTCCCAGAACATACCTATTATATATATCATATCAGATTATATATATTGTAATATATCATATCAGATTATATATATTGTATTAGAATACATATTTTCTATCATAAGAATGTCTTTTTTTTTAAAACAACTTTCTGTTTTTTTATTAAGACTATAATCAAATAATAAATAATATTATATAGAATATGATTCTTTTTTCTTATTATTCTTATAATGATTGATTCTTATCTTCTTATCTGAATTATATCTTTTTCAAAAATGGAATCGTATTCAAATAACACCAAATAACACACAAATATAATTGAATCGATTTGTATCCAGGTAAGATGGGAGCATAGATCAAAAGAAGAGAAAAGAGTTTTAATTAAAAAAGCAAAATCCGGGGACGGACTTTTCGTTGTATGCCTATCCCTCTCATATTGAAGTTCGTTAGTCATAAAAAAGAAAAAAAAAGCCTTACTTACGATATCCATTGGAATTTTAAATGCTGCATTCTAAGTGGTGCAGCCTGATTTTAAATTTTTAAAATTAGAAACACGGGTGTGTTTTTGATATTGGGGTACTAATTAACTTCAATCAATAATCTATAGGATTAGGATTCTTTTTTGTGTTTTCTCTAATGAATAGAATAATTGTAAATCTATGTAACAATTGAGACAAAGTTTAATATCTTATTCACTTTACCTTAGGTAAAGGTTGCAAAAAGATTATTGAATTTTTTCAAGTCAAATAAACTACGCAGAAAATGAGGAAATGCTTATATGTATGTCTTGTTATCGTTCTATTTCATTGAAAACTTTATTTATTTCAATTCATTTTTGCGAAAATGGATTTGTGATCCCTAAATGAAAAATATTTAACATAGAATATATATATATATATAATTACTTTCAAAAACATTTGTTTAGATCTGATAGATATGGGAATCTTCTATTCTTTTCTTTCGATTATGATTTATCAAAAATCCCAATACTCCCTTAAATCAGTCTTTATTCTCCACCCCATTAAATTAATTAAACTAATGAAAAAAAACAAATTTCATTTTTTTTTTTATCTATCTCTATCTATTTGTTTGAAATGATTGATGTTTTAATCAGAATATGAATTTCTCTCTCTTATTATGAGAATACGGTTTTTACTTTTACTGTAAAACTTTATTCAAATAATGTAATGATATTGAAATAGGAAATCTTTCAATCAATTTAATCTTTTGAATAATGTCTTACGAGTCCTTGGTACTTGAAGAAGTGTTAAATTGATGAATCTATTTTTTCAAGTCACTTGAAGATTGAAGATGCAGATTAAAAAAAAAAAGAACTTATTTGTGTTATTTATTATTTCGAATTTTTATATTAGAATTTGAAATTCTAATATAAAAATCTATGTAGTTAAATTGAATTCTTGCTGAGACTTCTTCATAAACTACCTATTCATAAAAGTATAGATTACTATGTACCGATAGAACCAATGATTATTCATGATTCCATAATTGAATCAATTACATACTGGTTACAGCAACCTACTAGAAAAATGTTATGGTAAAACTTCGTTTAAAACGATGTGGTAGAAAGCAACGTGCGACTTGAAGGATATGGTCGGTTGTGGATTCTGACATCCGCCATTTTTTTTTATATTCATTATATAGGAATGAGGGTGCTTCTGGCTCGACATCGTTTGTTCTGTTCCACTAGAAAAACCTCATTTTTTGGGGGTTGTGGTGAAAATAGTACATGATCATGATGGAGCTCGAGTAAAAAGTATTGATTCATTTTTTAGGGGCACGGATCTAGGGTTAGTGTTAATTAATAAGTTGAAACAACTTCGTAAGTATATTTTCGATATAGAAATCGAAAGGATCCAATTCTAGCAAGTTTAAAATTCATAAGGAAAATTGCTTGGAATTGGTAAAACTGTTTCGATCAAAAGTGTATCACGCGGGAATCAACCATTTGTATGATTCTTTGATAGAAAGAAATTACAAAAATGGTATGTTGCTGCCATTTTTTGAAATGATTAAAGATCACCGAAGTCATGTCTAAACCCAACGATTCAAGGGAACGATAAAGAATTCTGGAACAAGTAAATACCGTTTTCAGTTGTCTCAATAAATAGATCATAATGACGAATCAAAAAAATTCTAAAGGAGACAGACAAAAAATGCGTGATTAGAGACCGCTCAATAAACGAAATGCCTAAAGGTTTTCTTTTGGGTTATTTGAAAATTTGAGTTATGAGGATGTGAATACGAATGATTTTTTTTCTTTTTTCGGACAATAATAAGGAAAAGTACTTAAATCATAGTTTAATTGATTTGATGATTTTATGGATCTATTTAATATTAATTAAAAATTCTATACATAGACATAATTTCGAATTTTCTTGAGCCGTACGAGGCGAAAACTTCTTATACGTTTCTAGGGGGGGAGTATTATTCATCTACATCTATCCCAATGGGTGGTTTATCGAATCGTTGCAATTGATGTTCGATCCCGAAGAGAAGGAAGAGATCTTCGGAGAGTGGGTTTTTATGATCCGATAAAGAATCAAACTTATTTAAATGTTCCCGCTATTCTATATTTCCTTGAAAAGGGCGCTCAACCTACGGGAACTGTTCATGATATTTCAAAGAAGGCGGGAGTTTTTATGGAACTTTCCTTTAATCAACAGATGAAATTAAATTAATGAAATAAAAAAAAGGGGGAGGGGGATGACTTGTATATAACTTTGTATAAACTTTTCTATATTACTCCCCCTCTTTTGTTCTATTACTACTACTACCACAAAATGTTGTCGTTATAGACGACAACATTTTCTTTTTTTATTTTAGTAAGATAAATTCATATAAGACAGATAAATAGAAAAAAAGAAAGTGAATAAATGAAGTAGTTGGATCTATAAATAGAAAATCTTATCTTATTGCTAATTCAATCAATAATGGTTGGTTTTCGTTGAAACTTTAACTTTATTTTTTTTTTTATGAACTGAACAAATCAAATAAAAAAACATGGTATTTAAGCTTGCTTTTTTTACTTATATTGATTGAGTAAACCCAAGCAATATTTTTTTATACTTCTCGCCGAATTTTTTTTGACACCTATACCTTTTTGTATCTATCTTTATTATTTATGCAGTGTCAATTCAATACAAGTCATTCGTTTTTTTTATTTGATTTTGATTATAGTTATAGTAATTCAATATTTTTTTGAATTTAATAATAAAATATTGTTGAATTAAATAGAAAATATTGAATCATTTTGTATTTTAATTTATGGTTTTCTACATTATGTTCTTTTCTCAACATTCATATTGACAACAGTATATCAAACAAATATAATCCGATCGTGAATAAATGTATCTATTTCTCTGTTCTATAGACTTGGTTTTTTTTTTACTTTATTCAAACGATGGGTTCATTGGATTTGCTGGGATACAAGAAGTCTTTCTTTTTTTTTTAATAAAAAAATGGATAAGATAATAATGTATAACATACGACCAAAATCTCTGGTAGTCGATCAATTTACATTTGATTTATATTTTTATCTTAATCTATCTTCTTATTTTAGACGTCATTGTATTTGCATCTGATATGTTCATTTTTATGTTCAGAATCGCTTAGAAATATTTTTTCTATTTGGATTGCGTTGTGTAATTCAATCTCTTTTTTGATTCCGATTGGATCTATACATTTTGATTCGGGTTGCTAACTCAACGGTAGAGTACTCGGCTTTTAAGTGCGACTAGCATTTTTTACACATTTGTATGAAGTAACGGATTCGTCGATACCATCGGTAGAGCTTTGTAAGACCGCGACTGATCCTGAAAGGAAGGAATGGAAAAAGCAGCATGTCGTATTAATGGAGAATTTTGAGAATATTTTATTCGTATCTTATCGGATCGATACAAAATCTTGTTTGAATTCTTGACGCGAAAAAAAAATAAAAAAAGATTAAAGTTGGATTAAGTGAATAAATGGATAGAGCCCCTTGGCTCCAATTCTAGGGAAACAAAAAAAAGCAACGAGTTTATGTTCTTAATTTGAATAATTACCCGATCTAATTAAACGTTAAAAATATATTAGTGCTTGATACGGGAAATGTTTTTACCATAAGTAGATTATCGATTTTTTTTTAATCCTAATTATTAGTAGATATTCTCCATTAGAGTGTGGGGATGAATGTGTAGAAAAGCAGTATATTGATAAAAATCTTTTTTTTTTCCAAAATCAAAAGAGCGATTGGGTTGAAAAAATAAAGGATTTCTAACCATCTTGTTATCCTATAATGAACATAAACCGATTTAATTAGATTTTCATTAGATGGAAAAAGAAAGGATAAAGAGTCCGTTGATAAGTCTTATCTGTTTCCGGGGTATCTATCTAGTCTTTTCTTAAATATCCTGTTTTGACTGTATCGTACTATGTGTCATTTAATAACCCAAGAAATCAAATCTCCTATCCCGGGTTTCAATCTAATTTTAAATAAATGGAGGAATTAAAAGGATATTTAGAACTAGATAGATTTAGGCAACATGACTTCCTATACCCACTTATCTTTCGGGAGTATATTTATGCACTTGTTCATGATCATGGTTTAAATAGATCGATTTTGTTGGAAAATGTAGCTTATGATAATAAATCTAGTTTACTGATTGTAAAACGTTTAATTACGCGAATGTATCAACAGAATCATTTGCGGATTTCCACTAATGATTCTAAGCAAAATCCATTTTTAGGATACAACAAGAATTTGTATTCTCAAATTATATCAGAAGGATTTGCAGTCATTGCGGAAATTCCATTTTCTTTACGATTAATATCTTCCTTAGACGGGGCACAAATCGTAAGATCTTACAATTTTCGATCCATTCATTCAATATTTCCTTTTTTAGAGGACAAATTCCCACATTTAAATTATGTGGCAGATGTACTAATACCCTACCCCATCCATCTGGAAATCTTGATTCAAACCCTTCGCTACCGGGTGAAAGATGCCTCCTCTTTGCATTTATTGCGGTTCTTTCTTCATGAGTATTCTAATTGGAATATTGTTATTATTCCAAATAAAGCTATTTCTTTTTTTTCAAAAAGTAATTCAAGATTATTGTTATTCTTATATAATTCTCATATATGTGAATACGAATCTGTCTTCCTTTTTCTCCGTAAACAATCTTCTCATTTACGATTAACATCTTCTGGAGTCCTTTTTGAGCGAATTTATTTACATAGAAAAATAATAAAACATCTTGTCGAAGTCTTTGCTAATGATTTTCCGGGCATCCTATGTTTCCTGAAGGATCCTTTCATTCATTATGTTAGATATCAAGGAAAATCAATTCTGGCTTCAAAAGATACGCCTCTTCTGATGAATAAATGGAAATATTACCTTGTCAATTTATGGGAATGTCATTTTTATGTGTGGTTTCACTTGGGAAGAATCTA